ATCTATCCTTTTTTAGTTAAAAGTTTTCTTCGAATCCAACCTTTCCCTTTAAGGAATTTAATTGGTTAGCATAATATAATATCTAATAAATAGAAAATCGAATAGTGGATAATCTGTTATGAGAGAAAGAAAACATTCTTTGAAGAATCAAGATTCGTAATCAATCCTTGCCTTGTTTGTTGGATTAGGTCTAACTTTCTTGACTAAACTGCAAGCGTGGAACTTTACGAGATGAAATAGGGAAAGACAGAAGATAGAACTTAAAAGGATAATTGAAGTGACTCGTCTTCGAATCAACTTTGGTTGGGGTTCGAAAAAGGAATAAAAATAAAGTAAATTCAAGGAAGAGCTTTCCTTTTTTTAAGGGGCCCCTTGCTCGGGGGGTCGTGGAATGCTTTTCTTCTCCTCTTATTCCATATGGAATACAATCAGTTAAAATAAGAAGGAATAGGGGAATATTCGACTGTTTCAATTCTTTATTTATCTTATATTCCAAAATTCTCCCGAAAATCCAATTTAATTTTTCAATGGGGTTAGATGATCTAGTTCTTAATATTATTACTTTAAAGAACTGACAGATTCCACAACAAATCTCTTGATTCGGAATTAGAGACTCATGTCCCATCTGATGAATCGATTTTCTTTTACACTTCTGTATCTCACTCTATCTTGTTTTTTAGTATTATCTAAAATAACCGATGAATTATGAATTTTCCATAACTTAGGTAAGTGCTTTACCAACATATGTAGTGTAGTAAAAAAATAAATGGAATTTAACCCTTTCATGCTTACTATAACTAGTTATTTCGGTTTTCTACTGGCTGCTTTAACTATAACCCCAGCTCTATTTATTGGCTTGAACAAGATACGTCTTATTTGAAATGAATTGAATGAATAAGTCAGAAAAGAAAAATCTTTCTTTTGGATTCCTGGTATTCTACGACTCTTTTCCACACTAATTATCAATTCTTTTCTTGGTCATTGAGATTCGTGGATAATTTAGACTACTATTTAGGGATAGATCGTACCTCTTTTTTTTTATCCCCTCGAACAAATCGAAATGATTGAAGTTTTTCTATTTGGAATCGTCTTAGGCCTAATTCCTATTACTTTAGCGGGATTATTCGTGACTGCGTATTTGCAATACAGACGTGGGGATCAGTTGGATCTTTGATTGAGTAATATTTCTTTTTTGATTGACCTCCTCCAGACCAGAGAGGAGGTCAAATTGGAGTTGCAATTCAACTTTGTTTTGTTAAGTTATTTTACTCTGCTTCGACATAAGATAGATGGAATCACGCTCTGTAGGATTTGAACCTACGACATCGGGTTTTGGAGACCCGCGTTCTACCGAACTGAACTAAGAGCGCTTTCATTCAAAAAGAAAACCCTTTTCTACTCCTAACGTGTCTCACGTACGTATAGTATCTACAAATTCAAGTTATACCCACTTTAATCGATCTCCTCGCTACTGCCCATAAAGAAGAAAGAAGTAATAGGTAGGGATGACAGGATTTGAACCTGTGACATTTTGTACCCAAAACAAACGCGCTACCAAGCTGCGCTACATCCCTTTTCCAAATTGTTGTATAATGGCATTGTACACAATTCCTGTCTTGTTTTCCACATCGTAATTTTCTTCTCTTTCTCTATCTATATAGAACCTTCTTGTCATTTCTTCTTTTTGGTCTCATATAATCAAGGAATGGTATACATCTAAAATCCTATCTAATTTCACCTATAAAAGAAAGATTACTATTCCTTGGTAATGTATAGGAAGAAGGGGTCATCTTTTTCTTTTTTAGGGGTAGGAAAATCTCGTCTATACCGTTCATTCGTTCATTCTATATATAGAATATTGATTTTGTTTTTTTAGTTTTAGTTAGTAATTTCGCCTAAACAAAAGAAATACAAATGATCTTGGGCAAGAGTATCTGATCATATATGTATTCCAATAAGGAAGGAGGATTTTCAATGCGGGATATAAAAACATATCTCTCTGTAGCGCCCGTGCTAAGTACTCTATGGTTTGGGGCTTTAGCAGGTTTATTGATAGAAATTAATCGTTTATTCCCAGATGCTTTGTCATTCCCTTTTTTTTAATTCTAGTTATTGCTATGCGAGGAATTCTTCGTGACATGACGCAAATTTTCCCTTTTTCAATCCTTTTTTTTTTTTTTAGTATAGGAAGGAAAAAGAAAGAAAAGATGGATTGGGTTGAACCTCAGAGTCATGAAAAATTCGGCAAATCCCATTTTGGAAAACAGAAATTCAATCAAAAGCGGTATCCAAGCTAAGTCAGGCCTCAGAAATCAGAGCATAGAAAGAGGCTGGGCTGGCTACTTAAATGAAAGGATTTCGAAGCAAAATCCTTGCTAATTCGACAAGGATTGTATTCTTTAATTATTTCTCTATTTTTTATTACTTAATTTAAGAATTTTAAAAATTTTTTATTTTATTCGAATGGATTTTATTCTTCTTCTTGGGATTCAAAATAGAAGAATAACAGAATAAGTAGAAGAATTAAGTTAAGTCAATCCAAAAAAGAAAGGAGGTTCATGGCCAAGGGGAAAGGTGTTAGAATCAGAGTTATTTTGGAATGTATCAGTTGTGTTCGAAAAGGTGCCAATGAGGAATCGACGGGGATTTCTAGATATAGTACTCAAAAGAATCGCCACAATACACCCGGACAATTAGAATTAAAAAAATTTTGTCGTTATTGTCGCAAGCATACGACTCATGACGAAATAAAAAAATAGGAGCATCGTGTGTTCGATCTTTCCAAAGAACAGATTTAATATATAGAACATAGATAGAATACAAAATACAAATCAATTCATTTGATTTCAGGTAGATATTATTTCATATGTATAGAGGGTATTCATATACTATATATGAATCAAATAATAATATGAATCAAATAATATATGGACCAAAGAAAGACTACTTCTTCTGGATCCAAAATTAATAAAATAAAGAAATCCATTTTTTTTTTTGAAATTTTAAAATAAAGAATAAATCATGTATACATCTAAACAACCTTTTCATAAATCTAAGCAAACTTTTCATAAATCCAAGCAAACTTTTCATAAATCCAAGCAAACTTTTCGTAAATCCAAGCAAACTTTTCGTAAATCCAAACAACCTTTTCGTAGGCGTCCTCGGATTGGCCCGGGGGATCGAATTGATTATAGAAACATGAGTTTAATTAATCGATTTATTAGTGAACAAGGAAAAATATTATCGAGACGAATAAATAGATTAACCTTGAAACAACAACGATTAATTACTCTTGCTATAAAACAGGCTCGTATTTTATCTTTCTTACCATTTCGTAACTATGAGAATGAGAAGCAATTTCAAGCCCAGTCAATTTCAATAATTACTGGTCCTAGACCCAGAAAGAATAGACATATTCCTCAATTAACGCAAAAGTTCAATTCCAATCGAAACTTAAGAAACTCCAACCAGAATTTAAGAAACAACAATCGGAACTTAAGTTCCGATTGTTGATGTTTTATTCGAAAGGGCCAGACCTATATAAAGAAAGTAATCCAGTTTTGATTCTTGTGTTTGTTATAAGAAAGAAAAATGGGGAAGAATAAATAGTTTTTTTATTTATTGCAACATGCTCGTTGATTCCTACCACTTAATCTTAATTTATTGTATCTTCCCGGAGTTCCCTCTCCGGGAATTCTGTTTTAATTATTCCTGTATATTACTTTTTTATCCATTTAATTGAGGATCTTTATTTTATTGGAAATCGTGTAAAGATTATTTGGATTTGATACAGCTACTTGTGCAAGCATTTTACGATTAAGAATCAATTCCTTCTTGTACAGATTGTGTATTAATTTACTATAACTATCGAATACTTTATATATCCGCGTTGCTGCGTTTATCCGAGTGATCCACAAACGACGAAAATCCCTCTTTTGCCTGCCTCTATCTCGATGAGAGGAAACAAAAGCTCTTCTTACTTGTTGAGTAATCATTCGATTAAGTCTTAAATGAGCCCCTCTAAAGTTTGAGGCAAATGAACGCATTTTTGTTCGTCGTCTCCGAGCTATATATCCTCGCGGAACTCTGGTCATTGAATCAAATTAACCTTAATGAATAACTAATGATTTCTCTTCTTTTAGCCATCCTTTTTCCCATTAATAACAAAACGAATTATTCCGATATATAAAATATTAATTCCAATGGCTTTTGCTACTGTAACCTTCCCAACCACGATTTTTTATTCTATTCTCTTCAGTTATTTCGCATAGAAATAACAAATTCTAACGATACTCAAAAAAATAGTGGGTTCCATCGTTTCTATGGTTCCCTTTTAAACGGTGAGGCCCTCTCTATACACCGGAGCCCTTTCTTTCATTTCATCAAAAGGTATTGTGAACTTGTATAGTTCACATTCTTTGGCTCTACCTATCCATTATAGAGTAAATAGCTCTTTTCACAATAAGAGTTATCCATACAGTGACGGCATTTAATTATGAAAGTTGGCTAAGTAGCTGACCCTGTTAGTCCGTTCTTTTAAGATAAAGGAGCATAAGCCTTTTTCTTTTTATTACTATTTCCTCCGCTTAATGGATAACCATTTTCTACCAATGGGGGAATTGCTTCTTAATTTCCAATTTAGATGATTGGATTTGCACCAAAGGAAACCAGAAATTCCATATACCATAGAAATCTAGGATAGAGAAGCTCTATCCTATTCATTGGTACCGATCATGGATACTTCAAAAATTGTCTTATTTGTTTGAACTCATGATCTGAACGAGTCGCACATACACCCTAGCACATGTTCCTCGACGCTGAGGACATCCCTTAAGCGCGGGCGATTTTCTAGCATTTCGTATTGGCTGTCTTGCGTTTCTAATAAGTTGTTTAACCGTTGGCATGTCGTATGTATATAGAAAAAAAAAGATTGGTTTAGATCGATCTTAACCTGATGATTGATCATCATGAAGTATTTCTATTTTCTATTAAATCGCAGAAAACCAGAATTTAGGTTTGAAATCAATTTACAAGAAATCCGGCCACTACCAATCCTTAAACATTTCTGGAAACCACACTGGATCAGTATCGCAGTGCTCGTCAATCATTTCATCCCCTACAATATCGACAAGTCCATAAGCTTTGGCTTCGTCTGCTGACATAAAAACATCCCTTTCCATGTCTTCGGATACAACCCAAAAAGGCTTGCCTGTTCTTAGGGCATAAACCCTTGTGATCATTTCGCGAACTTTGTGTAACTCTTCCACTTCTAGTAAAAATTCTGGTGTCCTTGCCCGATAATAAGCACTAGCAGGTTGGTGAAGCATAATCCTCGCGTGAGGGAATGCTATACGCTTGGTGGGTTCGCCTCCAAGCAGAATGAAGGATGCCATGGACGCAGCCATTCCGAGGCATATTGTATATATATCTGGTGTCACCGTTTGCATCGTATCAAAAATCGCCATTCCTGAGATTAGCCACCCGCCTGGGGAGTTTATAAACAAAAAAATATCGCTAATTCCATCTTCTATACTGAGATATACCATGAGACCTGTAATATGATTCGTGACCTCGCAACGAATCTCTTGACCTAAAAAAAGTGTCCTTTCTCGATACATAACATTGTATAAGTCAACCCAAGTCGCTTCTTCATCTCCGGGAATCCGGTAAGGTACTTTTGGAACACCAATGGGCATATTAGATTAATATTATTAAATTTAAGTAAGAAAACTACACTTTAATATGGAAACGTAAGAATGGAAGAGAAAGAAAGAATCCGCAGTTTATTGTCTTCATTTTTTTTCTTATTCTATATGAATACTATAGATTCTATTAATACGTAGATTGAAATAATACATATAAGGAAGGTAAGACAGATTGAATAAAGAAAAAGGAATCGGTGATTGGAATGATAAACAAAGAGGGATAGGGATCTATTCTTCGTTTTTTCCAAATAGGCCAAGCTACCCATTGCATATTGGCACTTATCGAGTATAGAATAGATCTGCTTCTCTTTCTTCTTACGAACAGAATTGGCTTCTTATTTTTAATGGAATGAAATAAATATTCACGCTGAAATAAATATTCACGCTTTCTGACACAGAATCCCCTAGAGGGGTTAGGTACATAGGATATGGATAGTCTTTTCCAATGCGATAAAATAAAGCGACATCGTGTCTTTTTTTCTTTGCTAAAGGGGTATTTCCATGGGTTTGCCTTGGTATCGTGTTCATACTGTTGTATTGAATGATCCGGGTCGATTGCTTTCGGTGCATATAATGCACACAGCTTTAGTTTCTGGTTGGGCCGGCTCGATGGCTTTATATGAATTAGCGGTTTTTGATCCCTCTGATCCTGTTCTGGATCCAATGTGGAGACAAGGTATGTTCGTCATTCCCTTCATGACTCGTTTAGGAATAACCAATTCGTGGGGTGGTTGGAGTATTTCAGGAGGAACTGTAACGAATCCGGGTATTTGGAGTTATGAAGGTGTGGCAGGTGCGCATATTGTGTTTTCTGGCTTGTGTTTCTTGGCAGCTATCTGGCATTGGGTATATTGGGACCTAGAAATATTCTGTGATGAGCGGACAGGAAAACCCTCTTTGGATTTGCCCAAGATCTTTGGAATTCATTTATTTCTTGCAGGGGTGGCTTGCTTTGGCTTTGGCGCATTTCATGTAACGGGTTTGTATGGTCCTGGGATATGGGTGTCCGATCCTTATGGACTAACTGGAAAAGTACAAGCTGTAAATCCAGCGTGGGGTGTAGAAGGTTTTGATCCTTTTGTTCCGGGGGGAATAGCTTCTCATCATATTGCTGCGGGTACATTGGGCATATTAGCGGGCCTATTCCATCTTAGTGTCCGTCCGCCTCAACGTCTATACAAAGGATTACGTATGGGCAATATTGAAACTGTACTTTCCAGTAGTATCGCTGCTGTTTTTTTTGCAGCTTTCGTAGTTGCCGGAACTATGTGGTATGGGTCAGCAACTACCCCAATCGAATTATTTGGGCCTACTCGTTATCAGTGGGATCAGGGATACTTTCAGCAAGAAATATATCGAAGAGTTAGCGATGGGTTAGCCGAAAATCTTAGTTTATCAGAAGCTTGGTCTAAAATTCCCGAAAAATTAGCCTTTTATGATTATATTGGTAATAATCCGGCAAAGGGGGGATTATTCAGAGCAGGCTCAATGGACAACGGGGATGGAATAGCTGTTGGATGGTTAGGACATCCCGTCTTTAGAGATAAAGAAGGACGCGAGCTTTTTGTACGCCGTATGCCTACTTTTTTTGAAACATTTCCGGTTGTTTTGGTAGATGAAGAGGGAATTGTGAGAGCGGACGTTCCTTTTAGAAGAGCAGAATCCAAATATAGTGTTGAACAAGTAGGTGTAACGGTGGAGTTCTATGGTGGCGAACTTAATGGAGTAAGTTATTCTGATCCTGCTACTGTAAAAAAATATGCGAGGCGTTCCCAATTAGGGGAAATTTTTGAATTAGATCGGGCTACTTTGAAATCGGATGGTGTTTTTCGCAGCAGTCCAAGGGGTTGGTTCACTTTTGGTCATGCTACCTTTGCTTTGCTCTTCTTTTTCGGACACATTTGGCATGGCGCTAGAACCTTGTTCCGAGATGTTTTTGCTGGTATTGATCCAGACTTGGATGCTCAAGTGGAATTTGGAACATTCCAAAAAGTTGGAGATCCAACTACAAGGAGACAAGCAGTCTGATACCACATTGCTATGGTATCTTTCATCTCTCTTTTTTGATTTGACATGGGAAACATCTCCCATCCTTTCTTTGACTCTTTTTCTTTCTTTATCTTTATATGGGAAAAGATCCCAAATGACAAATGAATAGGTGTGGAAGTTATAATTGTAAATAAACCACGATCGAATCTATGGAAGCATTGGTTTATACGTTCCTTTTAGTTTCAACTTTAGGGATAATTTTTTTCGCTATCTTCTTCCGAGAACCACCTAAGGTTCCGACTAAAAAAATGAAATAATTTCATTGAAGTAAGAAGTCTCCCAGATGGGGAGACTTCTTACTTCAATTAGTCCCCGTGTTCTTCGAATGGATCTCTTAATTGTTGAGAGGGTTGCCCAAACGCGGTATATAAGGCATACCCAGTAAAGCTTACAAGTAAACCAGATATGGAGATGGCGACTAAAGTTGCTGTTTCCATTTTTATAGAATTTCAAGATTACAATGGATCTACGAAAAGATCTTGTATTTACAACTACAACGGAATAGTATACAAAGTCAACACCAATGATTAAATAGAATTTATGGCTACACAAACCGTTGAAGATAGTTCTAGACCTGGGCCAAGACGAACTCGCGTAGGTAGTTTATTGAAACCCTTGAATTCGGAATATGGGAAAGTAGCTCCGGGTTGGGGGACTACTCCTTTTATGGGGGTCGCAATGGCTTTATTCGCGATATTCCTATCTATCATTTTAGAAATTTATAATTCTTCTGTTTTACTGGACGGAATTTTAATGAATTAGGTTTCTACTAACTAAAATTACGAAGTCATTGTTTTTCCATCCAAAAAAGCCTTTCTACTTTAAGCTATACATTTCTAGACATTCTGGTAGTTCGACCGTGGAATTTTTTTGTTTTGGTATCTCTGGAATATGAGTGTGTGACTTGTTAGAATGGATCCTATTGATAATACATAGAAAGGGCCTGTTATCTCTATCAAGATGATTCCAATTCGTCGGATATTTTTTATTCTAGTATCTGGAACACGAAATAGATAGAGTGGATCAAGAAAAAAAATGGAACTATGATTCATACTCACTATTCAGACCTCGCAACCAGACTGAAAAAAATTAAAGTAGTTTTTACTAAAAAAAGAAATTTTCTTCCTTCCAATTTTGTTTGCCCAAAAGACAACTTTTTTTTCTCTCGATTTTGTCGAGTTATTACACGGATTCAATAAATGATCATCAAGCGGTTCTTATTCGAAGAACCCTTGCCTTTTGGTTAGCTTGAGACTCAATCATCGTGGCTCTAGTATGAATCTAAGGTTTTAATTGAACTGATTCATAGGATCGCAACAAGATAATTTCTATCAGAAAACTACTAGAATTTTTGCTTTATTTATTTACTAGTAAAACAAGAGTAAATCTGCATTACGCAAAAAAAAAAAAAAAGAAATCCAAAATAGGGAAGAGAAAAGTCAAGAAGCCTCTAATGACCAACATAAGGGAAAGAAAGAAAGACAGATGAGCCAACTTGAGATTTTTTGGCATTATCATCACAAAGAATAAGTTCTGGATTTTTCTTATTTCATATCTTCAAGGCAAATCAACCCAATCCAGTGGCTGGTAAAGTTTTGAACCTTTTTTTTCTAATATCCGTTGAAAATTTGTGTGTTTCTGCTTGAGCCGTACGAGATGAAATTTTCATATACGGTTCTCGGAGGGGGACTCGGGTTAGTTACCTATCTCAATAAAGTATATGATTGGTTTGAGGAACGTCTTGAGATTCAGGCAATTGCGGATGATATAACTAGTAAATATGTTCCTCCTCATGTCAACATATTTTATTGTTTAGGGGGAATTACACTTACTTGTTTTCTAGTACAAGTCGCTACCGGTTTTGCTATGACTTTTTACTACCGCCCAACCGTTACAGAGGCTTTTTCCTCGGTTCAATACATAATGACCGAGGCCAACTTTGGTTGGTTAATCCGATCAGTTCATCGATGGTCAGCAAGTATGATGGTTCTAATGATGATCCTGCACGTATTTCGTGTGTATCTCACAGGTGGATTTAAAAAACCCCGCGAATTAACTTGGGTGACAGGTGTGGTTTTGGGTGTATTGACTGCATCGTTTGGTGTAACTGGTTATTCTTTGCCTTGGGATCAAATTGGTTATTGGGCAGTCAAAATTGTGACAGGTGTACCTGAAGCGATTCCGGTAATAGGATCGCCTTTAGTGGAGTTATTACGTGGAAGTGCTAGTGTGGGCCAATCCACTTTGACTCGTTTTTATAGTTTACATACCTTTGTACTGCCTCTGCTTACTGCCGTATTTATGTTAATGCACTTTCCAATGATACGTAAGCAAGGTATTTCGGGTCCTTTATAGGGAAGTCATATCATAGAGAAAGATAATTCTAATTTTCATATATCATATCGGGTAGGTTGTGGTATTTCATTGCTACAAACATGGGTTATTGTAAAATAAGACATGTCATTTGGATACTTTTCTTCAACTCCGAAGTATTTTGATACAAATAGTTGAAGTTCATTTTATGAAAGAAAATAAGGCGGATTATGGGAGTGTGTGACTTGAATTATTGATTTGGCCATGCAGATAAAGAATTGGATCTGCCACATTAGAATTCACAACCAAAGGTGTCTCCGCATCCAATCAACACGTAAGTCCCCTATCTAGGAAGGATAGGCTGGTTCACTTGAGGAGAATATTTTCTATGATCATACCCCAACCATGTCATCCATGAACAGGCTCCGTAAGATCCCATAGAGTAGAAATAGAATAAGTCATGTGACATGATCCAATTCTCTATTTATTACACTTACTTTTTTTATTATAGTATGGAAATGCATTCATTTTCTTTGCATCGATTGCGATCCGCAATACTATCGGAGTAAAAGAAGGTATCTAAAGAAGAACGTAGGCTAGACTTTTTGATTTTTTATTAGTAACAAGTAAATACTTTGTTTGGACGTAAGAAACTTGCGATATTGAGGGGATAAACACCAACTAATCAAGAGACATGAGATAATCCACAAAGCAATTGATCATGATCAAATTTGCAAGCCAACTTGGATATTGAGCATTTACCCATAAGAATAAGATTCTTTTCAATAAGTAGTTGTAGGTGCAACTTCGGAAAAGAGAATCTGATAAAGCTTTTCTTACCTAGAGTCATTGAGTCATTATATACCTTATTCTATTATGGATCTTCCACGGTCTTTTTTCTTTCATTCTTGCTCGAGCCGGATGATGAAAAATTCTCATGTCCGGTTCCTTTGGGGGATGGATCCTAAAGAATTCACCTATCCCAATAACAAAGAAACCTGACTTAAATGATCCTGTATTAAGAGCAAAATTAGCTAAAGGGATGGGACATAATTATTACGGGGAACCCGCGTGGCCCAACGATCTTTTATATATTTTTCCAGTAGTAATTCTAGGTACTATTGCATGTAATGTAGGTTTAGCGGTTCTCGAGCCGTCAATGATTGGTGAACCGGCGGATCCGTTTGCAACTCCTCTGGAAATATTACCCGAGTGGTACTTCTTTCCCGTCTTTCAAATACTCCGTACAGTACCCAATAAGTTATTGGGCGTTCTCTTAATGGTTTCTGTGCCAACGGGCTTATTGACAGTACCCTTTCTAGAGAATGTCAATAAATTCCAAAATCCATTTCGTCGCCCAGTAGCTACGACCGTTTTTTTAATCGGTACTGCAGTAGCTCTTTGGTTAGGTATTGGAGCAACATTACCCATTGAAAAATCCTTAACTTTAGGTCTTTTTTAGGGATTTTTCAGGTTGATTCATTCAACCGTGAAGTACCGTGCATAGGTATCTAGGAAATAGTTACTTCCAAGTGAATCTTCCCTAGATACCTAAAATCCATTTTATTATGATCCATTTCGCGAAAATATAGATTGTGCCAAAGATGCAAAATTGTTTTCTTTTTTCTTTTTATTCTAACTCGAAAAAGAAGAAGAGGAAAAAATTGCAATGGATTTAAATTTAAAACGAGAACTTATTCTTAGGTAAATTGATTGGGAGATGCTTCTCTAGAGTGTCCCATATCTGTTTTCCATCTTCCATACGAAAACTGTCAATTCTCATAAGATCTTCTTCAGTCTTACTCAAAAGGTCCAATAGTGTATGTATATTGGCCCTTTTGAGACAATTATACGTTCTAGAAGGCAATTCTAATTGATCAATAAAAATACAATTCAATGGAATTCCTTTTTTGTTTTTCTTTAGATTAGTTAATCTTTTTTGAAAGGTTAAAAGGGGTGGAGTAAACCTGTTTTTATTTTCTTCGAAACTAGTGCCTTCTTCCTCCGCGTGTAGAAAAGGAAGAAATAAATCAATCAAATTACGAGAAGCCTCATAAAGCGCTTCCTTAGGGGTTAAACTTCCATTCGTCCATATTTCTAGAAAAAGTATCTCGTGTTTTTCATTTCCATTCCCACAAGAAAAAATACTATAATTCACATTTCGAACAGGCATGGATACAGCATCTATGGGATAACTTCCATCTTGAGAGTTCTTTCTGAGTTCCGTGTGATATCCGCGATCTCTCTTGATCTGTAACTCAATACAGAAATCAATGGGCTCTGTCAAGTTAGCTATAGGTTGTGCCGTATCAACGATCTCTACGGAAGGTGGTAAGATGATATCTTGAGCAGTTATGTATCTAGGACCTTTGACGCAAATTGATGCGTCTCTAACTCCATAGAGATTACTTCTCAATACAATTTCTTTCAAATTTAGTAAAATTTCTTGTACGGATTCTTCAATACCAGCTATTGTAGAATATTCGTGTGGCACGCTCCCAAATTTTGCACGTGTGATACATGTTCCTTCTATTTCTCCAAGTAAAGCTCTTCGCAAGGCAATACCGACGGTATCCGCTTGACCTTTTCTAAGCGGGGACAAAATGAAACGACCATAATAAAGACGCTTACTATCTACTCTTGATTCAACACACTTCCACTGTAGTGTTTGAGTGGATCCTGCTACCTCCTCTCGAACCATAATAGACTAGTATTATTATTTGATCATTGAATCGTTTATTTCTCTTGAAAGCGTTTTAATTCTTTTACAGACGTCTTTTTTTAGGAGGTCGACATCCATTATGCGGCATAGGTGTTACATCGCGTATACAACTTAATCGTACACCACTTTTAGCAATGGCTCGTAATGCGGCATCTCTTCCACTACCAGCACCCTTTACCATAACTTCTGCTCGTTGCAAACCCACTGTACGAATAGCATCTACTGCTGTTCTTTGACCAGCATAGGGTGATGCTTTTCTTGAGCTTTTGAATCCACAAGTACCCGCGGAGGACCAGAAAACCACCCGACCTTGCGGGTCTGTAACAGTTATAATGGTATTGTTGAAACTAGCTTGAACATGAATAACTCCTTTTGTTATTCTACGTGCACTTTTCCGTAAACTAAAACGCGCATTCCTACGCAAACCAATACGCACTCTCCTACGTGAACCAATTTTTGGTATAGCTTTTGCCATATTTTATTATCTCATAAATATGAGTTAGAAATAACAAAAAGAAAAAAAGATACAAAGATATCCGTTTCAGGGTAAAATATATCCTTTACTTTAATTATTAATTATTTTATTTGGTTATTTGGAATTTGGACGTTTCCGCGGGTACTTTTTTTACTTTTTAGAAAGTAAAGTTCTTTTTCGAAAGATTACCCCTGCCTTTGTTTATGCTTCGGATTGGAACAAATGACTCTAATTCGTCCACGCCTACGAATCAGTCGACATTTTGTACAAATTTTACGAACGGAAGCTCTTATTTTCATATTTCCGTATTCCTTTCTTAAACTATGAATCTAATCTTTGGGAAAAAATAAGTCTCTTCGCTTGAATTTTGGAACTTTGAATTTATTACCCTAGAAAAAAGAAAAACCTAATCCTTTGAATCTTTGGTATCCTTCAAATCTTCGGTATCCTTCAAATCTTCGGTATCCTTCGAGTCTTCGGTACGCTTCGAATCCTTATGGGGAAGTCTATAAATTATACGTCCTTTGCTTGAATCATAACGACTTACTTCAATTTTGACCCTATCCCCCATCAGTATTCGTATAGAACTAGACCGGATCTTTCCTGAAATATAGCCCAGGATGATGGTGTCATTCTCTAGGCGAACGCGGAACATTCCGTTGGGTAGGGCTTCCGTAACTAAACCTTCGAAAGTGACTTTTGCTTCTCTCGGGTTTTTTTTTTCTCTCCTATTTTTTTTTTCTGTCATATTTTTTTTTCTCCTATTTTTCTATTTTGATTTTCAAATAAAAAAAAACGTTGTATTTTTATTTGAAAAATAGGAAGTTCGAGATAGAATTCGAGTACTATAGGAGGGGCGATTACCATATATAACATAAGACTTCTCCCCCAATTCTGTTTAGTCGAGCTTCTCGATCTGTCATTATACCTCGAGAAGTAGAAAGAATAGCAATTCCCATTCCGCCCAAAACTTTAGGAATTCCTTGATAGTTGGCATAAATTCGTAAGCCGGGTCGGCTGATACGCTTTAAAAAGGTTCTAGTTCTATATATTCCTTTTCTAGTCTTTCTCTTTTGATGTCGCAAAGTTGAAACCAAGAAATATCTGTTACTTTCCTGATGTTTCCGAACACTTTCAATAAAACCCTCTCGTAGAAGTATTTTAACAATGTTTTCGGTAATATTTGTAGATACTACTCGAACTGTTCCTTTTTTATTCATGTCCGCGTTTCTTATAGAGGTTAGTAAATCAGCAATAGTGTCCTTGCCCATAAGACTCTAATTCTAGGTTCCTCCTAATTTTTCTATAATCAACATGTTTTCTTTTTTTTCTTTTACTTTTGGATTTTAAAGCATATACGTGAGACATAATCTACTAATTTTTTCTTTGATCTATATCTCGCCTACTAGTATTTATAATACTTCAGGAGCTAATGAAACTATTTTAGTAAAATTCAATTCTCTCAATTCCTCGGCGATCGCGCCAAAAACTCGAGTTCCTTTTGGATTTCCTTTTTGATCAATGATAACCGCTGCATTGTCATCATAGCGTATTATTATACCGTCTTCGCATTTGAACTCTTTACATGTACGTACAATTACAGCTCGAATTACTTCGGATCTTTCTAGAGGCATTTGGGGCACTGCGTCTTTGATTACAGCAACAATAACATCACCAATACGAGCATATCGCTGATTACTAGCAGCTCCTATGACTCGAATACACATTAATTTTCGAGCTCCACTGTTATCTGCTACATTTAAAAGGGTCTGAGGTTGAATCATATTATTTTGATTTCAATTTGTTATTTCTATGCAAAAGGATGAAAGAAATATTGTCTTTCCATAAAAAAAAACCTGGTTTTTTTTATCTTCAATACTCCTTTTTTGGGATGCTATATCTCTAATCGAAGAAATTGACTTCGTATGGGCATTTTACTGGCAGCTATGGAGATAGCTGCTCTAGCTACAGTTTCGGATACTCCGCCCATTTCATAAAGTATTCGACCTGGTTTAACAACGGCTACCCAATATTCGGGGGATCCCTTTCCTGAGCCCATACGTGTTTCCGTGGGTCTTAGTGTAACCGGTTTGTCGGGAAATATACGTACCCATATTTTTCCACCACGACGTGCATATCGTGTCATTGCTCTTCGTCCTGCTTCTATCTGTCTCGACGTGATCCAAGCGGGTTCAAGTGCTTGCAGAGCATATCTACCAAAACAAATATGATTGCCTCGGCAGGATTTTCCCTTCATTCTTCCTCTATGTTGTTTACGAAATCTGGTTCTTTTGGGGTTATAGTCGATGGTTCTTTCTTAGTTCCATCTCTACTGCAAAACTGGACATGAGAGTTTCTTCTCATCCAGCTCCTCGCGAATGAAATGAGAAAGCGTGCAAATTTCTCTAATTCCATAATATTTTGGAATATTATGGATAGATGCACATTAATAGATAATAGAAAAAGTTAGGGTTTTTTTAATATGGAATTTGTTAAAATAGAAAAATATAAAAATATATAGTCAAGAAAGAAGATCTAGAATATATCTAGATGTGTGTGTCTATTTATCTATATTCTATATTTATAGATAATGTAATCTTTCTTAAAAAAAAAATATCCTTATTTTGACTCTTATTGAATCGCGGGAAAGTATTCTAATTCAATAAAGATTTCGCGGGCGAATATTTACTCTTTCCTGTCTTATTTGTTAATTTATAACCTTACCAAATAAGGCAATTTTTTTGGTTTGTTCCGCCATCCCACCCAATGAAGTCTTAGGATTCTTTTCAATAAAATCCTATGCAGTCATAGGTTCTGTCGTTCCCACTACTTCTCCTTTAATGGTTAGGTCTGAATCCCACAATGGAGCTTTCCAAAAATTTCTTTCCGAGTCAATTTTCTCAGTTTTATTAACCCGGGCCGCTCTTTATTTTATTATTGCTTAAAATTTCTATTTTTTGTTTCAAGTTACGATTTCGAATTCTCTGTTATTTTTATTATATTGATGCTTTATCACATTGCCTTTTATGATGTAACTCATAGACCATACATATTGGAATCCTATATCTTTCTTATTCTTCTTCCTTCTTTCTATCATCCCTCCTTTTATCCACATCCCTTTAGTTTTGCTTCACAACCTAGAATCCGTTTTCTTTTTTAGAGTTTTCTTTTTTAGAGAAAAAATTGCAGTTGCTACAACTATATGATAGATCTACTCATTTATGATAGATGTATTTATTCATATAGTGACTGTTTCTTAGTTAGGATCTCGACAATACGAAGCAATAGGTTGGTTATTAGTTAATTTTCTATAATTACTAAGTTTTTTCTTTTTCTATTTATAGTAGGGTTCAGTCAATTTTTTTTGAATCCCCATTTTTGACTCTAAAGAAAAAACTAACGAGTCACACACTAAGCATAGCAATTATATTAAAAGATTTATCAATTTTCATTAAATCTTATAGAAAGAGGTAGAATTTCTTCTTTTTTTTCAGGGATTTCAGGAAAAATAAGGCTCTTGTCATTTTTTATTCTATCACTGAACAGAATGGGAAGACAAGGCTAGTTATTCTTCGTCTACGAATATCCAAATTTTTACACCTAATACTCCATAGATAGTTCGAATTGGATAGCAGCAATAATCAATTTTAGCGCGAATTGTTTGGAGGGGAAGTCTACCCTTTTTGATGCATTCGGCACGTGCAATTTCTTTCCCTGCGAGACGACCTGCAATTTTTACTTTTACCCCCCTTATATCTGCTTTTTTAGTTAATTCAATGGCTTTTTTCATTGCCTTTCGGAATGAAACTCTATTTTTTAATTGGAAAGCTATATATTCTGCAAGAATGTTAGGTTGTCTATAAGGTTCTTTAACTTTTTCAATAGCAATATTAAGTCTCTGGTTTACAGAATTAACTTCCTTTTGTAGATCTTTCTCTAATTCTTCGATTGCTCCTTTTTTCTTTAATAAATTGGGGAATCCAATATGGATTATGACGTGGATCGTATCGATTTCTTTTTGAATTTCTATACGTGTAATTACTTCAGAACTTGAGCCTGAGTCCATTTTTCTATTATGTGTAATTACTTCGGAACTTGAGTCTGATTCTATTTTTCTATTCGAGCCTTTTTTCCTATTCTTTTGTATATAGTTCTTGATACAATTCCTTATTTTTTTATCTTCCTGTAGACCTTCAGAATAATTTTTTGGTTGTGCGAACCAAAAGGAATGGTGATTTTGGGTTGTACCAAGTCTGAAACCGAGTGGATTTATTTTTTGTCCCATATTTTTCTATTCTATTTTTTTTTACTGGGAATCAAATCTAAGATGGATCTAAAGATTATTTAGATTTCTTTACTATATTTAGTACAATTGTTATATGACACATGGTTTTTTTTATGGGAGAACTACGTCCTCGAGCTCGAGGTCTGAATTTTTTCATGATAGTACTCCTACTGACTTCGGCTTTAGTGATGAATAAATTCGCTTTGTCGAAATCCCTATAATGAGTAGCATTTGCTGCTGCCGAATAAACCAACTTTAGGATGGGATAAGATGCTCGATAAGGCATGAGGTTCAGTATCATAACAGTTTCCTCGTAGTAACGCCAGCGAATCTCATCAAGAACTCTTTGTGCTTTGAAAACAGACATATGGATGCGTTTTTGTGCTTTGAAAACCCGTTCGAGCTTAAGTAGACGATCGGTTGGAACTTTCCTTGCGAGTTTCCTTAGCCCACTCTTCTTCTTCTTTATCCTAGGGGTATACTTTACCAGTTTGAAACTTGTCATAAATAAGGTTATTCCCCGCCATTTCTTTGTTTTTTTTATTTTGAATCTTTCTATTCTGAATTCAGTTAACGACGAGATTTAGTATCTTTTCTTGCACTTTCATAACTCGTGAAATGCCGAGTAGGCACGAATTCCCCCAATTTGCGACCTACCATAGGATTTGTTATGTAAATAGGTATATGTTCCTTTCCATTATGAATCGCGATTGTATGGCCAACCATTGCGGGTAGAATGCTAGATGCCCGGGACCACGTTACTATTGTTTCTTTCTCCTCCTTCATATTGACCTTTTCGATTTTTGCCAATAAATGATGAGCTACAAAAGGATTCGTTTTTTTTCGTGTCACAGCTGATTACTCCTTTTTTCCATTTTAAAGAGTGGCATTCTATGTCCAATATCTCGATCGAAGTATGGAGGTCAGAATAAATAGAATAATGATGAATGGAAAAAAGAGAAAAATCCTTTAGCTGGATAAGGGGCGGATGTAGCCAAGTGGATCAAGGCAGTGGATTGTGAATCCACCATGCGCGGGTTCAATTCCCGTCGTTCGCCCATCGCATTATTGCAAATTCCAAAAATGCAATTTTCCATATTCCTAGTTACGTATTTACTTACGGCGACGAAGAATAAAACTATCACTATATTTTTTCCTTTTCCTAGTTCTTCTTCCAAGCGCAGGATAACCCCAAGGGGTTGTGGGTTTTTTTCTACCAATGGGGGCTTTCCCTTCACCGCCCCCATGGGGGTGGTCCACAGGGTTCATAACTACCCCTCTTACTACGGGGCGTTTACCTAGCCAACACTTAGATCCGGCTCTACCCAAACTTTTTTGGTTCACCCCAACATTACCCACTTGTCCGACTGTTGCTAAGCAATTTTGGGATACCAAACGGACCTCCCCAGATGGTAATCTTAAAGTGGCCGATTTACCCTCTTTTGCAATCAGTTTCGCTACAGCACCTGCTGCTCTAGCTAATTGCCCACCCCTTCCACGTGTGATTTCTATGTTATGTATGGCCGTGCCTAAGGGCATATCGGTTGAAGTAGATTCTTCTTTTCTCTCAAAAAACCCCTTCCCAAACTGTACAAGCTTCTTCCAAAGCATACAGCTTTCTAGATGTATATGACGATCTCTAGACAGATGGATCTTATATGAATCGTATGATGAAGTACCACATGAGTGGATATATAGGAAAGGAATCCAAATCTGCCGAATCGCTCATGTTATGATCTTCTACATCCTAGGTCTCCGCGTTCCGTCATCTGGCTTATGTTCTTCATGTAGCATTCAGATCGAATGACTCTATGAAATTACGTCGATACTTCCACATATTATGGGTAACGTAGGAGACATCCCTATTTTCCCCGGGGGGTCTTAATTACCACTGCTTAGCTTTCAATTCGCCTCTGACCATCAAATTAAATGTGAATAACCCGTCCTCCTCTCTTTGAAACAAGGGGCGCTTCCGGTTCTGTGCGTGCTTCAAACAATTTTGTCTTCTCCATATTACCATATCTCTAGAGTCAATAATTTTCTATGAGGAACTACTGAACTCAATCACTTGCTGCCGTTACTCAACAGTTTTCTGTTGAGGTCTATCCCGTAGAGGTAGTCAAATTGGATCAGTGATCGATTTCTAGGTTTCGTCGTAAACCTAATTGGTTACTTCCAATTACGTAAATCAATAGTTCAAACCGCACTCAAAGGTAGGGCATTTCCCATTGATATAGGAACTTTTGTACCAGAAACAATAGTATCTCCAATTATAGCCCCTCTGGGATGTAAAATATATCTCTTCTCACCATCCCCATAGTGTATGAGACAAATGTATGCATTTCGATTAGGGTCGTATTCTATGGTTACGATTCTACCAGATATGTCTTTTTGATTCCGTCGAAAATCGATTTTACGGTATAGGCGCTTATGACCTCCCCCTCTATGCCTTGCGGTAATGATTCCTCTGGAATTACGACCTTTACCACAACGGTGCCGTCCATGGATCAAATTATTTCGTGGATTGGATTTCACTTGCCTGTCTACGGTTCCCTTGCGTGTGCTCGGGATAGGTGTTTTGTATAAATGTTTCGCCGTATTATTAAGTATTCTCCTTTAGTTTTTTTCTCTATCTAGAAGTGGAATAGAATAACCCGGTTGAAGGGTAATGATCATACGTCTGTAATGCATTGTATGTCCCAGAATAGGTCCCATTCTTCTACCCTTTCCGGGTAGTCGATGGCTATTCACAGCTACTACCTTAACACCAAAGAAGAGTTCGACCCAATGCTTTATTTCTGTCTTAGTGAATCCCGATTCGACATTAAAAGTATATTGATTCTTTCCCAATAAACGAAGACTTTTTTCTGTAAATACTGCGTATTTGATTCCATCCATAAATTGACTTTCCCTCCTATGCTCTGAGTTCCAGTATCGATAAGAATTCGAGTTCTTATTGTTCTTATGTTATGGTATGAATATACCATACCAATTCGTTATGTATGGATGATGGATGAGATTCCATGGATAGAGAGCCAGTTCCAATAGACTTATGGAACGTTCCCGTTCGCGTGCATCCAGCAGGAATTGAACCCGCAAATTTACCAATTATGAGTTGGGCGCTTTAACCATTCAGCCATGGATGCTTAACAGGGATCATCGTACATCGTAAATAACCAATTTTCATATAGAAAGACATATCATAGAAAAATGAAATCGAAAATATTCGGAGATGGCAAATATTCGGAGATGACTATGAAAACACCTCTCTGGATCCTCGAATTGAAAGAGAGATTGAGAGGGATCAAGAATCCTAATTCTCGCTATTTGGAATGGATCCAATTCTATTGAGTCTGACTCATAGTGATCATTTCTCTTTAGCAAAGAATGACCTTGGTTATCAAAGGATTGAACAACCGGGATCCATTTACTTATGATACCTAGTTGACATTGCTAACAAGGATCTAATGAATTATGAGTTTAATAGATCCTCTTTAGCAGAAAGACGTATATTCCTTGCTCATTATCAGACAATCACTTATTCCCAAACCTCGTGTGGGGCTAATCGTTTTCATTTACCATCTCATGGAAAACCCTTTTCGTTCCGCTTAGCCCTATCGGGTATTTTAGTGATAGGTTCTATAGGAACTGGACGATCCTATTTGGTCAAATACCTAACGAAAAATTCCTATTTTCCTTTCATTAAGGTACGAGGGCTTCTTATTCCACAAGAACGAAAGCACCTTTTCATTCTTTCATATACTAGGGGTTTTTACTTGGAAAAGACAATGTTCCATACTAAAGGATTCGGGTCCATAACCACGAGTTCCAGTGCACTAGATCTTGTAGCACTTAGCAACGAGGCCCTATCCATTAGTATTCCACATAAGAAATCCATTATAGAAACTAATACAATTAGATTGGCTCTTCATAGACAAACTTGGGGTTTGCGAGCCAAGGTAAGACCGGCTCGGGATCATGGGACCCTTTTCTATCAGATAGGAGGGGCTCTTGTACAAAATAGACTTCTAAGTAATAACCCCATAGAATCTATCTATATAAAGATAAAGAGGCAATCGTGTCAGGAAGCGGGTTTTTCTTTGGCCAAAGGGTACTTCGAACTTGGAACGAGCATGAAGAGATTAACGAGACTTCTTTCTCTTTTGAGTTTTTCTGGCGGACCGGTCGCGCAAGATCTTTGGTCTTCCCCCGGAACCGATGAAAAAAAGTGGGTCGCTTCTTATGGACTCGCTCAGAATGATTCTTCTCTATCTATAGTTCATGGCCTATTAGAAGTAGAAGGTGCTCTGGTGCAATCCTTACCGACAGAAAAAGATTGCAGTCAGGTTGATAATAATCGAGTGCCATTACTTCGTCGGTCCGAACCAAGGAATCCGTTAGAAATGTTTTGAAATGGATATTGTTCTCTCTTTGATCAGGGATTGCTATATGAAAAGAAGTGGAGTTTGAAAAAGGGAACGGAATGGTCAAACCGGAACTGCTAGAGGAACGAATTTTCAATAGCATAACTTGGGCTCCTAGAATATGGCGCCCTTGGGACAATCTATTTGATTGCAGGGTTTTGTTCCGAAGCAAAGATATCCGCGGAGGCCGGTTCGTTCGTCCTATTCTGATATTCAGGACCAAGAGGTACTGGATTCTCTTTCGGATAGGCCCTGAAAGGAGAAGAAAGGCTGAAATGCCAACGGACCTCTGTCTATTCTCTAATTCACCCGATCCGATAGTACCCGTTTTTGGAACGTCCAGTGCCAAAGTCACTGAATGGGTAAGTCACCAATCCAATCCCTTTGACAAATCGGGTGTCATATTAGATATCATATTCTATATATTTAGATATCATATTCTATATATTTAGATATCATATTCTATATATATAGAAATATCATAGAATAGACATATAGAATTTTTGGTCGGGAAATTCGAATGAATC